AAAAATATTTGTGCCAGAATAACAGATGCCAAGAAGAACAAAAGGCCTTGGACACGTGATGGATCTTGAAGTACTATTTCTGCGTCTCCTTGACCAAATCCACCCACGTTGGGATTACTTGTTAGTGGTTGATCAAGCTTGATAGATTCACCCTCTGAAACAAGAAGTTCCGGTCCTGGAGGGATAATATTGACCACTTGGTGCCCGTCTGACGTATCTGCTATGCTTATTTCATATCCCCCTTTTTCTTTACGTATGATTTTACTTACTATACCTGCTGATGTAGCATTATAGACTGTATTGTTACTCTTACTCCCATCGGGATAAATCTGACCCCTACCTCTGTTCCCGCCTACATATATAGGATATTTTAAGAAGTGAGCGTCTTTTTGAATAGCGGGGTCTGGGGAAAGAATAGGAAAGGTTATTTCACTATATTTCTGACCTGGAACAGGACCTATCACAAGAATATTTTTTTTTGCGGGGCGATAACTCTGAAAAGAAAGATTGCCCATCTTTTCTTTCATTTCGGGAGAAATACGATCGGGGGGGGCTAATTCAAATCCCTCAGGTAAAATAAGAACAGCCCCTACATTCAAACCCCCCTTTTTACCATTAGCAAGAACCTGTTTCAATTGCATATCATAAGGGATTCTTACAACTGCTTCAAATACAGTATCAGGAAGTATCGCTTGTGGAACCTCAATATCTACGGGCTTATTAGCTAAATGGCAATTGGCACAGACAATACGCCCAGTCGCCTCTCGTGGATTTTCATAACCCTGCTGCGCAAAAATGGGATATGCATATGAAGTAGATGACCAAGTTATTACATATAGCATGATCGATACAGAAATGGATCGAGCCATCTGCTCCTTTATCCGAGAAAATATATTTATTTTTTGCATGGTCCAATCGTTGATCCCGAGAATTTCTACAATAAATTAGGTAGGTTACTAGTATAGTTCCCTAGCCACGATTCTGCTATTGTAATGGAATAATTTGACTGGAATGGAATACAGGAAGAATCTCTGGGATGGGTATAAATATAAAAGGTGAGTAAGATTTTTAATGCTTTGTTTATGTATGTACAAACAAAGTAACAAACATTATGATTTGATTAATATCGGTTAATCAGTCTTTAGTCATTCATTGAATGATAAATCACTACAAGTGACGGAGATACGCGATTTAAATAACGGAAAATCCAATATTTTAAAAGTGTATCTAGGATGACTGGGAAAGTGGAAACAAGACCAGATATAATTTGATCATTATGATAAAATCCAAAATCCTTGGAGATAGAGCCGATCATTAGTTCCCAACCATGAGGAGAATGGAATCCGATACATAAATCAGTTAATAAAAGAATAGAAAAAGCTTTTATTGTGTCACTTAAGTTGTATATAAATTCTTTCACCCAAGAATTAAGAACGAGAAGTTCTTCATTAGCCAGAATAGAATAACCACTTAGAATAGCGAAACATATTATATTTGTCGAGAAGTGCAAAATGCTATGAATATAACCCTCATTGTGCATCTTGACCAATTGTATCGTTTCTTTGTGGATTCCTATACGGAGCTTTTGTATATGTGTCTCCGGGTACTCCTTTATCATTTCGTCCAAAAAGAAAAGTTCTTCTAATTCTATGAATTTTTCTAGAAGATTCTTTTCTTTAATATCATTAAAAAACGTTTCAGGTTGCCTAGTATTCCACCAATTTGTAAACCAGGATTCCAAATTTTTTTTTAATGAGAGAGAAACCCACCAGGGTAAAAATATAATAGATGCAAAATATGTGAGGGTAGTGAATGTTTTCTTTTGTGGCATTTTAAATCTGTAAATTACTAATGAAACCACCTCTTTCGTCGACTCTATCCGATCGAATATTTCTATGAAGCATGAGTTCTATAACAAGGTATCGAACCTATGGATCTAAGCCTCCTTTTTTATTTTTCACTTATTGGTTAGTCCTTGGATCAAGAAAGAATATAGAAATAAGAATAAAGGTTTGCTTTGAATGAAGAAAAAAAATTTCCGGGTCTTTCAATTAGTCAAATTTGAAACAATTGCATCTTTTCGATGAATGTTCGAAACAGCCGCCTTTGTTAGATCAATTATTTCGAAGGGCTACCTACAGCCCAGGAATAATTGAGGGAAATTATGAAAAATTTGATATAATGGCGAAATCGAAAATTAGTAGCAAAACCCGAGAAAGTTTGGATATTTATAGTTATTAAAAGGGATCCAATCATTGATGATCAAGCAGGAAAAAGGCGTATAAAAATAAAAATCGCTTGACAAAAAAAAGGGGGGTTATTTACAATATAGAATCCATCTGTATCTAACCTACCAATTCAAAATAAAATAGTGGGCCCCCAAAAAATACGAATTCTAGATTATATTATGAAATGTTCTGAGATATGTGAGGAACCCATACTTCTTAGACTTGTTACTAGTCTGAAAGAATTTAGTTTTTTTGTTTACACAAAAGGGTTTTTTCTGTGTATTCCATATACATCGGCTTTTGCTCGAATGAGTGTTCTGAAAAAACTGAAGTTAAGTTCTATAAAATGAAGATTCCTTAGTCCCCTCCCCCATGCTAACAAAGCATTAATTCTTCTCATTTCAAAATACTTCGATTGGTACGCGCAAAAAATAGGCTAATTCAGCTGCTTTTTGTTCAATTTCTCGTGGAGTCAGGTTCTCATCAGTACGAGTCAAGGGAATGGCTCCCTGGCCTCTGATTTCCATATAAAGGACACGACGAGGAAAAAGACCCTCTTTAATTTCGATTCTAATCGACTGTATATCCCTCATAAGGAATCGAAGGAAGATACGACGATTTATTCCAGGAAATCCCCAACGAAAAATACACATTATTCCTTCTTTTCGATCGAATCGGTCATAACCACTACCTACATTCCACAAAATTGTGCACCACAAATAGGAGCTAATGAACAGACCCGCGATCCCATAGAAAGACATAACGATGCCTTGTGGAAAAAATAGGATTTCCTGAGACGGGAATAAGGATATCAGATTCCTACCAAGATAACTAGAAGTTCCAACCAATAAGAACCCTAGTGAACCTAAAAGAAGGATACAGGCCCAGCAGAAATTACTTGTTTTTCGAGACCCCGTTATAAGTTCTATCCATATACGTTCTGAGCGCCAGTTCATACTAGATCAAGTTGCATTTTATTGGAATTTAGAGAATAACCCAAATGAATTTTACTTTACTTTTTTTGTTCCCGAAGTAACTCTCATCAACTAGCACTATTATGATGTGAACCGTTAGAAATAATTCATCAAATTGGTTAGATATAAAAGCTTCTGCTTCATAGGGATCTAGACAATCTTATTTTTTTGAACATGAAGAAATAAAGAAGCCATTGCAATTGCCGGAAAAACTAGGCCCACTAAAGGCACAAAAATGGAGGGTAAATCAAAAGTTGTCATAGAATGGATACCTCGATTTAAAATTTGTACCTGTTATAAAGATATCTTATGATAAGTATATCTATTATAAGTATAGAATAATAAGTGCAAGGAATGTAGAACTAAATATGAGTTCTCGCGGTATATATCGAAATATGCACGATTTGTATTCTATAATTTTATCTATTTGAATTTTTATATCTCTATAATACGTAAGAGGATAAGATAAAATTCTTTATTCTTCCTAAAATATTGCCAAAACAAAAAAATGCATTCTTTTATCCTGTTGATCGAAACTTCCTGATTCCTAATCAGGAATATAGCACCAATTATAGGTATAAAATACAGATCTGGGGGAAAAAGTATCCGAAACTTCTGATTCTTCTTACAATATAAATGGATCTTATGTCCGTAATGAAAATTAACTCTTCTTTTTTTCTTTACCGATAACTAAAACCTTTCTTTGCCCCAAATAAAATAACTTAATTGAATGCTCTACTTGATTTAATTTTGATTTAAGGGAAAGAAACCGTGAAGCTGAAATAACTCACTCAGAACACTTTTTAAAAGATTACGTGGTACGATTGAGTCCAATAAGCCCTTATGGAATAAATACTCAGCCGCCTGGGAACCATCAGGTACTGTCTTATTCAATGTTTGTTCAATTACTCGTTTACCCGCAAATGCAATGTAGGCATTAGGTTCGGCAATAATGATATCTCCCAACATACCAAAACTTGCAGTCACCCCACCGGTTGTAGGAGATGTAAGGATTGATACATAGAATAACTTTTTATTTGATTGATAATTATATGAAGCGGAAGATATTTTAGCCATTTGCATCAAGCTCAAACTTCCTTCTTGCATGCGCGCTCCTCCCGAAGCACAAACTATAATAAGAGGGAGAGCTTTACGACTCGCATGCTCGATCAAACGGGTAATTTTCTCGCCTACTACGGATCCCATACTGCCCCCCATGAACTGAAAATCCATAACCCCAATAGCTATGGAAATACCATTTAGTTGACCTATGCCTGTTTGAATAGCCTCAGTTAACCCTGTTTTTCTTTGATAAGAATCGATACGATCTTTATAAGGTTCCTCTTCTGAATGAAATTCTATGGGGTCCATAGAAACCATGTCTTCATTCATAGGATCCCAAGTACCCGGATCAACCGAAAGCTCGATTCTATCTGAACTGCTCATTTTCAAATGATATCCGCATTGTTCACAAACATTTAGTTTTGACTTAAAAAATTTCTTATAATTTAACCCATAACAACTTTCGCATTGAACCCACAAATGCCTGTATTTTTTATTTACATCGAGATCATTATATCTTCTTCTCATATTGAAATCACTTCTATTTGTGCTAATTCTTATACTGGAACTCTCGTTGTCACTACTATTTACACTTTCATTACAAATGTAACTATACATGTAACTGTCGCTGTAATTGTCGATACCCCCTGAAATGTAATTATCAATACTGATTTCAGAACGAAGATAACTATCAATGCAATTAAAAATGTGATTATTCCAACTATATTGAGTATCA